GCTTTGAAACTGTGTTATCGAGGCCGGAAGAAGAGAGAAATAGAGTATGCGAGGAACCCTATCGGAGAACCTGGGCATGCATAGTTCCCTGGTAAGGACGGAACGTGACGGAACGGAATTCTATCTAAGTGGAAACACTTTTCTATCGAAATGAGGGTCGCGAAGGGAGAGGAGGTTTACGTAAGCTTAGAAGGGCGGCCCCATTATAGATAGTAGGGCTGCGGGGCGGGGTGTACCTGAGAACGGATATACTTAGAATGGATAGGAAATAGGAACGGGCACACCGGCATAGAATGAATCAAGGTATCTCACTCAGTATCGTTACACGTAGGCGGGCGGAGCGAGCATCCATCCTTCTGACGCATCATGCTATGGTTATTCCCAAGGGGGTGTACCCACCGTCAGAAGAAAGACCAGAAGCACCAAGAAAACGTATGCGCTAACGCGCAACGGCTTTCGCGGTAGTGCCGCTCAGGAGTTGCTTGTTCACAACGGCTTTCGCCCCAGTGCGCTCAGGAGTTGCTTGTTGGTTGGGACCTGAGGCAAATAAATGAATGAAGAAGCAGCTAAAGTGGTTGAAGAGAAAGTACAAAAGGGCAGGCGAATCCTACTATTCTCTCTAATTTCTTTGAGCCGATAGCTAGTAATCTCTTAAAGCAGCTAGGGGTGGGTGATGAATCTACACCCCTAGGCAAATCGAAGTGGGCAGGCCACTATCTCTATAGTGCAAAAGCTATGGTCAAAGGCGTAACACTGGGAATGGGGGGAAGACCGATTTTATAGCTAATTAAGAGTACCGGGATGGAAAGATTAGGGCGTACTATTCCGTACCGATCTTAGATTATAGGTCCGTTCCGTCCGGGCACAGATGCAATGCAAGATGAATGAAGCCCGGGTTGGTTCTATTTTTGTTGTGTAGGAATGCCCCAGATATAGGTAGTAGGGGCTTATTTTAAATGGTGAAGTGAATTCGTCTGTCTATAGTCTAGTAGTTATCTAATCTCTAGTATTTTCTCCCACTCGACGAGTTCCAATTCAACGATCTGTCTCCTATCCGGGGAGGTAGGTAAAGCCCATGCATCTTTCGTCTATTTTAGTTTAGTATAGCTCATTCCATTCGAGAAAGAAGAGCTAACCTTACCAGTAGGGCCCATTCCCGAGTGGCCCTATCTATGGGAGATTAAGCAACCAGTATTGATGGGTGATGCGGGGAAGCAAAGGAGGCAACTATCTGTTTCATAGCAGGCGGATCTTTTCTTTTGCAGGTCTTTAGACGGCCCGACCTGCCCATCGAATCTCTTAAGTTAAGCAACTGGAGCGAGGCATTGCGACCCCTATAGATAGTAGGGCCCGCCCGGTTTTTTTCATGGAATCTGGTCTTCAAAGGTTATATACGTTCCGTTCCTGTTCTATATAGGTAGGTAGTCCTTTATATTCACCCATCCATAGATTCCATTTTTATCCGCGATTTGGGTGGCCAGCACTGAGTGGGCGGGTATATTAACGTTATAAATTCATCTAATCAGTCTGAATTAATCAGTCTGAATCTGGCAAATGGTTAACGACTCATTTTCCATACCTACCGCCTATAGAATCAATAGGGCCCCCCATTATAGAGAGAGTAGGGCGACTTGATTGTCAATGCCAGTCCTTCCCTTGTGAAAATATGAGGTGGCTGCATGCAATCTCTGTTCTTTTTCCTTCCCCTGACTGGAGTCGGCTCTAAATATGCCATGCTGAACCTAGAGAAAGCCCCCCTACTATCTATAGGGGATGGGCGAGATGTGAGTGAGCGAATAGGTAGTTGCAATGACTTTGCTATGCTGCTCTTGCCCCATTATAGAGTAGGGGCCAACCGATACTAACGAATTTCTAATCCCACACACAGGACAGGGATGGAAGGGCACTGCTTCTTGCTAACCTCGTAACTTCACTAAGATGGGAGAGAGCCCACCTAGTATGACTGGTTATAGACGCGGGAGAAAGATCTCTATTACTTACAACCTTAGTAGAATTCATTCTCATCTTACTCCGATTCTCCCGGTTGCCTGCCTTTCCATTTGGATTTCATTCCAATGATGCTGCTATCAGCTAGCTAGAGCTTGAATGACTGATCAAAACAAAGAGACGAAAAAGAATAAGATAAAGGCGTGCGTCTCGGATGCCTTCTTCACTCCCTGGACTGTGCGTACCTCCCCGAACCAGAAGGATTGAGCGAATCAAGATCACTATCGATTACCAGTAATATATAAAGAAAGATATATAGAAATATATAAAGAAAAAGAAATCCAAATTTCATATATTCGGCCCGATTGCACATTGGACGAATGGGCCATGTATCCCCCGGTGAGAAGTTTCCGATTGAGACACAACCAATCAAAGCAGTCGATCCTTGGCCACATTTTTGATTCCCGATGCGATGCGATTCCATCGCTATTGTGGATTTGTAGGAGTAGGCTCTGAAGATATAGCATGTGACGATCCCGTGTAGCCGGCCACAACCATGTGGGGAGCCAAAGGTTGCTGGCCTATCGCTAACTCGAACGGACGGATGCAGAGCTTTTTTGCCAGTTTTAGCTAAATTGTGCTACGTCCAGCAGCTGCACCCGGTTGGCACTCACAACGTGCCTCAGGTACTCCTCCAATAACGCATTGATCCTTTCGGCGCTTAGATGTCCTTAGGCTGCGGATGAAGACTCGTGGAGAAGTTCAGCTTGGACCCCCCAGATCCAATAACTGTTTGAAGACTTCTGTCCAGAATCTTCCTGTTAACCAACGAGTTCAGTCGTTAAGCGTCACGAGTCTACAATGGGTCTCCATCACTGACGATGGCAAGGTATACCAGATACTTAACCACATGCTTGACAAAGAATCGAGCCGTGCAATTGGTTGGTGAAGGGATGAAGATAGCATACTTTTCTAACCTGTCCACCACAACCGGACCCTAACTCCCCCACCTTTGGTAAGCTCGATATTCAGTCCATGGACACGCTGGACCATGGCCTATCCGGGACGGGTAGAGGTTCGAGTAATCCGATGGCTTTTGCTCGCTCAACCTTGTCTTGTTGGCACGTAAGGCACGTCCTTACATATTTGATTCTTCGACATAAATCATCCTTGGCCAATAGTAGCCCCTCAAGGCCATTGTGCGGTGCGTTCCCGGGTGACCAGCCCCCTGTAGTAGTCATTGTGTCGTGGCACTCCTTGAGGAGTGACTTTCTCAAATCTCCATTAGGCACGAAAAGTAGATTCCATTCCCTTTTGTGACCAAGAGCCCATCCTTGATCCAAGCCGAGTAGGACCCCGATCTGCAACCTGGAGGTGCTTCAACCGGGCTATGTCGGTCAAGTCAATTGGTCTGGACCTGCTATGCTCACTGGTCTTCCTTTCCTCCCGGCCTTCTGGACCTCCAGTCTCTTCCACAGTACCCGGCTAGGCGGCTTTCTGGACTTGAATAAAAAGTCCAGTTGGCCTTTACAACATAGGGGCATCTCACGAAGGAGAATTGCATCGCGGCCTACCTTCTGATCTTTAGTATTCGACAACTGGGCCGGTTTCATCAGGGAGGGCTTAAAAGCGCCTCTCTTTACCTTAAAACGACATCAAGTTCTTTGATGGCCTATTATGGTGGGCATCAAGATTTGCCCCGGCCTATACTTCGGCTACTAATAAGGGGGCTGGGCAAGAAGGAGGCTCCTAGCGAAACTTGTCTTGTTCGCGAATGAACCAAACGTCAGGAAATAAATGAAGGAGGCCGCCCTAAGCACCATGCCTGTTTTGACCCTTGTTTCCCTTCTCGCCTCGCCCTATCCGACTGGACACCACATCTCGTCCTCAACTCATTCTGACACTGTGAGATCCTATGGTCACGCCTTAGTCCGAAGAGCTATAGGGCTTTTGGGCATTATTAAGAAAATGGACTCTCCACCTATTTCATTGTGTGCTTACTCCCCTTCTGCGCTATCAAATATCATAGCATAGTATATAGCGTAAGACTTTGCTTGCTCCGAGCCATCTTGTTAAGGATAAGGAAGGGAACGAGTGGAGTATACGAAGCGAGAAGAGAAGGTGGGTGGGAAATGCAGAAGAATGAAATTCCAAAGAAGGAGATAAGAAGGAAGACTCTTCGTTGTTGAATGCGAGTCACTACATAGGTGGAATTTGAGAAGCTCCTTTAGGCCCGGCTAGCCCGTAGAATCTTAGGGTTTTTCCCACTTTCCCTGACGCAAGGTCGGGGTCGTTACGAATAGGACAAATATACACCAAGCCTTTGAAGGATGAGGTTCCAGTTCGCCATTCCTATTATTTATAGGCTTCCAGTCTCCTCAGAAGTCCGCTCTTCTATCTTCGCGGAATTCACCTGGGTCTCTTACTCACCTTCGCGTCTACATATAATAAACATCTCACTTCGGGATAATAAACGTAAGGTAAGCACCGAGCTAACAGCCAGTGCGGCCAATCTTATTACTACAGAGCTTGTAGGAATGACATAATGCTAATCCAAAATCTTTGTTGGCTGCCGACAGATTCAAGGCATTCGAAAACAGGGGTTGGCTTCGCACGCACCCCGATCGTAATTGTCAACCTTCTTTCGGTAAGAGGGGATGCACGGTTCCCTGGGGACGGGCGATTACCCCCCGCTTGGAGACTACATACAGGAGGAAAGATAGAATATTAACACCATAGAATGATAATCTATGCAGAGTAGGTAATCAAAGGGCAGCCATAGCTTCTTTCGGTCCATTTATATAAATAAGTTAAACGAACTGGCAGGACGCCCGGGGGGAAGAGCTGGAGTGATGGGCACATGCTTTATAAGTTTGAAAAGTCCAAATAGGCAGGTTCAGGCGATGAACGTAAACAGTCCGAGCCCCAGGGCAATCAAAGGTTTCTATGTATTTTGTGACTGGGCAGATCGAGTCGTTAGACTAATTAGAGATTTGCTAAGCGAACGGGCCCTAGCTTGATCTAAGTTTCAATTCCGTGAAATAGAAAGAAGGAACAAGGATTTAGTCGATTTCTGGTCCCCATCCTCATGGCTTTTATAATTAATATATTTCTCAGAAGCGAGGGTTTCGTCGCGGAAATCAACTGAGATTGAAGCCCAATACAGGGCCACCTTGATGAGTCGATGGGACTATCATCCCTAATTAATATAATAATCGTAGGAAATCTTTTGATAACATGGAGGAGGCAAGAAGATAACTATAACTCAAGAAGCTTTCACGTATCTAATAACTCTAATAAGCTAAGTCTCGCAGTGGGCCTCGACGACTCGCTTGTTTTATTCGGGGTGATCATGACATTGTAGGTCCACTAAGGTAGACTGAACACCAACCCAATTGGGGGAGGGACATGGGGGCGTAGGGAAGAGGCTCCTATCAACTTGTTCCGATTCCACTAAGTGATTGACAACAGAACCTCAGGGATCTCGCTCGGCCACAGTACCTCAACTTAAAGTATCAATACGCAGTTCGCTAAGTGGGGGGAAGGGCACCCAAAGGAGGCTACGTTCAGTCTTTCAACACCATTCAAGCGTCCCATTACGGTTTATGCCGGAAGGGTACGAAGTTGGGCTAATTGACATCGAGCTTGTGACAAAGGAGAACAGCCCGTCTAGGCTCAATCACATAAGCACAGGACAAGATGAAAAACCAAAAAAGGATTTGACTAAGGCTCGTTCGCTTAGTTAGAAAGTCACCCTTGGGCAGCGGCTACTATTCGGATCCAATCCCGAAAGGAACGGGGGGGGGATGATCACGTAGAGGTATTGAGAATCATGATTCACTTGGTCGGTTCACCGGGAGGATCGCCTTTGGATCTATTAAGCCGTCTAAAGACCAATCTTTCCGGATCAACCGCAACACAATGATGGAAGATAACAATGCCCAAGGCGCTGGAGGCGGGGGAAGACCTCTACCCTTGCTCTGAGCCCCTACTGGATGTTAGATTTCGTTGAGAAGTCTGGAATCTTGGCTTCCCAGCGAAATATACCCCCGCGGGAGATTGAAAGATCTAAACCTCCCCCAAAGAAAAAGGGCAGTTCTGCGTCCTCACCTTTCAATCGAGCAACTGCCTTTCTTCGTCTTAGGCCTCCAACAGAAGTGTATTTCCTTGAAAAGTCAAAGAATTGAGGGGCTTATATCTCTTTTTTTATACATAAGGGCCCGCCCCTTAGTTCAGATAGAAACGGGGACTTAACGGACTTTGGCCGCCTTTATGTTCCGAGTCCCTCTCCCCGAGGAAGACCTCTAATTACCGATTTGAACTACCATCGGAAGCCTCCTCTAGTCCCAAAGGGAAGATAAATTAGTATGAATTTCCTAGTTTCATTGGATTCGTTTTCGTTGAAAGACAAAGAAATGAAGTATATCGCTGCTTCGGCAAAACAGCTGTGGGAGTACCTGAGAATGCCAATCGTAAGAAAAAGGGTCGTTTTGCTTCCTCGCTTTTCAGCTGAGTGGGGTAAGCCGCGTTCCTCTATCGAGCTACTCCGCTTCGCTACGTTTCTTTGCGCCCGTTTCACCATTTATACAGACGAAGATGGGCTTCTCGCCCCACCTCCTTTCGGAAGAACTAACCGCGCTACTTTCATAATTGGATTTTGCGAGAGCCTTGCTTTCATAATTGGATTCATCGGCTCTGTCACGACTTATCCACGAAATTCCAACACCGGTACCTAAAAAAAAAGAAACCGTTGAAGTCTTTAGTAGATCTGGTTCGGTGGAGGGACTAGAAAAGAAAGAATCGGGCGGCGCCCTCTTTACTTTTTGATCCGAAACGGTGGCTGCTCGTCCAGATGCGTTATATCTACGCGGCGCAAACTAAGTTGATAGGGCCAAAGTAGTCTACTTGCTTACGGGGAGGGCCTCCGTCGAATCATAAAATATCGTGAGAGGTTCTGAAAGAAATAAGGTGTCAAAGGGCTTGGCGAAAGGCCCTGAGGGCGTTTACCTGCTCCACCTAAATGTATCAAAGAGCAAGAGCGTACAACAGAAAGAGCTAATCCGCAGTTCGTCGATATGTCCCTTACTCTTTACTAAACCTAGGCCCACACTTTTTCTCATTCAAAAAGGAAGATGCCCTCGAGGGCTACTCTCAAAACAAAACCAGAATAAAGATAAAGATCTTGAGACCACCGCGGTGCGTACATCGTAGATTAGGAGGAATAACCATCAGAAAAAGACTCACCTCCAACTGAAGCGGACAAAGAAGAAAGGGTGTTTTAGCTTCACCCCAATCGAAGACCCGTATAGACGCTCCGACAACTCAACTACTACTGCAGGGCAACCCCCGTCCCCTCTCCTTTCAGTCGGCGGGTAACCTCCTCCTTCTTTTGCTTTGTGATTGGATGAACCGGCTTTATATGTCCCAGCTTTGAATGAATCTGCTTTGGAAGCTGCCTTGTATTAGTCTTAGTATTTTCTATTTCAATTTAAGAATAGGCGGTCAAGTACCATTCCTATTTGTCCACGAAGCGAAGCCAACAGGGATAATATCTCATTCCGGTTTAATCTCTTACCCATATCTTCCCATTTCTTCGGCTCATAGCATGATGGAATTTCCTACTCGAAAGAATCGAAGGGGCCTGTGTGTATGGTGGAAGGGGGACCATGCCTTGTGTAGGCCAAGCAATGAAGTTCGATAAACTTATGTGCACCGGGGATGCAGTTTGATAAACAGGGTGGAATCCTTTTTTCAAGGCCGAAATGCATAGTCTTATAAATCAGGATTCGGAATGCGGTCGCGGATCCACTCCGGTTTTGTCTCCTTTCACTTCCTTCCAAGCCCCCCAAGTAAGACTTCTTTCCCCGACCAGGGCCTAGTGCGTAAACCACCTTCCCCCTTTCTTCTCGATCTGGCCGGGATGGCAGCTGCTGATCGGGATTGAGTTGGGTCAATCGATCTATACCGATCGCTTGGTTAGAAACCTTAAGGCATTATGGGAGGCCGAGTAGGAATTTGGTAGAGTACCGTGGGAAGGCCCCGGAGGGAAGTCACTTGCTCAACTATCAGAACAGAGGGAGAGGTTCTGAAAGAAAGGCCCTTGGAGAGTCTTTCTGTTTGAGTTCTTGTTGATACCCGATTTGGTCAGAACAAGCAAAACATCTATTTCCAACTCTTCCTCAGATCAAAATCCTCGCTAAAAGCTTATGGAAGCGCGTATTTTTCTCTCGTTTATAACCTATAGAAGGACCACATCAGACATACCAAACGATGGATTTCCGTACCGGGCACTAGCTTTTCATTGAGAATGTGACCGAAGATGATCTTGCCGAAAATTAGGTTCCATCGGGTAAAGGATGAGGACGGGGGCGCTGATTCCTTAACTCGTCCGTGGGCACTGATTCCAGGATTATGGGCATTGGCATTGAAGAACTAGCTCGTCTGGGAACACTGAATAAATCATAAAAAAATCTACCTATCAGTGGATCTACAAGGAGATCCGCCAGTGGAAGGACTTAAGACTAAGCCAATCTGAAGCAAAAAAGAATCAATATAAATTCTTCTCTTTCTCGAGAGAGACCATAAAGGAAGCAAGTAAGGATCTAGTTGGGTAATCTTATGGTCAGCCCTAGTCTCCTATGATACTGAAAAGTCAGTCCCGTCTCAGGCTAAGCCGTGGCAAGGAAGCAATCCTCAAGAAGAGAGGGGTTCGGTCTCATTTGATCCATTGGCCGACTTCGATTTCGATTTACTTTACTTGGCCCAGCTTCAGCGGATGTTGTACTTGGATCCGAGGTTAGGTTATTATCAATTCGGACATGGTGGGATGGGATCTTGCAAGCGAAACTCTAAATTCTGATGAAACTCGAAATTATGATTGACCGGTTCTATTATGGATTCCAGTGGGTTCCACGAGCGAGTCTGACCAGTTCTACTCGCGGTTGCACTGAGTTCCACCACCGACTCAAGACTAGTTCCAATAGATATTATGACGAGGTGATGGATCGTGCATTTGTGGTGGCCTGATAAGCCCCATCTATAACCAGTCGTCTTGAATGAGAAGACTTTACCGATCGGTGGCTAAAAGCAAATAATAAAGATTTTAGGTACCTATTTGAAGAGCGGACCCAAGTCCATCACTTCTTATTCCTAGGGACGCAGAGTGGTACATCAAAAGGATGATTGGCAGAATGGAATTACACGGATAGTATCCTATCGAGATTCCTGTGCGTGCTCATCACCAATTGCGCTTTGGCCAAAACGAATTGAACTACTCAAAGCAAGATGAGTTCCCGTTTGAAAAATCCTTTATCTATTAGGTACGTTGCCCTTCGGGCTCTCAAAGAGGAACCATCACTATCTTTTTGTCTGTCTAGCAGCTGCTATCCTACGGCGAGAATGTTAATTTGGTACTTTATTAGAAAGATTTTTCTTTCCAATCTGTTCCATCCATCAATGGGTTCATGTGAGAAAAGTGCTTGAATTAATATTACCTATGATGAATGAGTGCTCGATTAGTCACCCTTACTTTACGTTGTCACCAGGCCGGGCTTCTTTTCTTCACTTCCAGAAAAGAGAAATTGAAAGAAGTAATGATGGGCCCTTTCTTTCTCTTTTGTTTCCTAACGGTTGATTGAGAAGCCATAAGGGATACATTCAATTATTAGGGCACCAAAGGGAGTCCTCCTTCTTTGTCTGTTAGAATATCTACCTTCCTAACCAGTTCTGCCACCTCTATCTGTTTCTGAGCAAGGAAAGCTTTTACTTGTGCTTCTTCCATTCTCTAAGTCCAATGGTCAACAACGAAAGTTGACTCCAACGCCCATCTGTCGTCCAGCGGAACTCCACGGGCTCACCGACCGCGAGCGATGTGGTACGTCAGCGGCAAGAACAGGAAGGTTGGGTCAAAAGATAGGGACATAGAAAAGGCTTCCGTCAGTGATCGACCTGAGCATTAAGAAGGAATAGAGGAGCCTTCCTTCCTCTATGAGGGGGGATACCGGAATCAACAAGATGAAGCCAGCTCTAGTATAAAACTTTAGCAATAACGTCCCGGCCTGGCGGTGATACGACATCCGAAGATGAGACAGTGTGGTCTGGTACCATGCTCTTAGTCAAGGGAAGGGCGAACCACATCTGTTCCAATTCCAGAGGCTTTCGGAGATCGAAGTCAGATCAAATGCAAATATTCGATTCCAGAGGAATCGGTTTTTGGGGAACCTCGGGCTGTAAGGCGATGGTTCGAAGATTTCGATGCCTTCTATTCCGGTCAATGAACCTATATTGGGAGGGAGCAGCTAACCAATCTCATTTCTCAGATAAGTCCATCGGTTTAGAGATTAGTTCATGCTCTTTCATCCCCGGAGTCGGAGATGGCTTGGCAGCAACTCTCTCCCGGCCTATCAGTCCGATCCGTCTATCTGCGTTCACCCGGCCCGGCAGCTTTCGTCCCCTATCACTCTTGCCTATGGCTCCATTTCTTTCTCGACTGGCTGCACGATTCGGGGGAGAGAGGAGTTCAAACCCGACTCAAGGCCTAGTAGATCTATTCCTGCTACCTTACTTACTTACCTGGGGGAGATCACATACTGGATAGGGAAGGGGGACTTTGACTCCCATTAATTCAAAATAAATAAATGTTGGGGAAGTTGGGCTTGCTGATTGATCCCTATGAGTTTCCAGACGTGGACCGCCGGGAGGGATTGATGGGAGCAAGCAGCTATTTGTATCATGAGCAATATAAAAAAATTCCCGGATACGATTAGATATTATTTCATTTGATTCGGGATGACGAAACTGAGAAGGCCACCTCCCTTCTTCTCTCTCCTCAATAGTCGCTCTGATCAGTCTATGGGCTATGATCCTATTGCCCACCCCAAAGCAATCAGTTTTCTAACTTTTAAGTCACGTAACGGAATGTGATGCAAACGTAACCGCTCTCCCATCCACCCACCAGTAGAATGGAAGGCGGGATAGGGACGGATTTCTTGATGCTTGCAAGAACAGGAATAGCTGAAAATGAGAAAATCGGCTCTTAAAGATTCGACTGGAGGACTAGAGGAATCCGGTAAAGAAGGGGAAGGTGGGACAGGACCGCATAACCTACTCTCAACTCATCTCGAAGAGGAGTAAGACAGGAATTATGGGGACATAAAGGATTATCCGCTCCTACGATAGATGATGAAACTAGCTGGAAGATGGAACTCTATCCATCACCGATAACAGGAGGAAAGCAGTGGAGATCCGACGAGAATAAAGTGTCGAGATGGAGGGATTATTTGAGCCACAGCCAGCCCAGGAACATCCATCCATACCTCCCAGCCGCGATGGGAGGATGCCCATCCACTAGAAGAGAAATCGGATTCAAGGGAGGACACCTCCCCGTATCCGGATCCGGATGAAGGGGGTCAGTCAGTCTGCATTAAAAATTTCCCTTTTCTTTCTTGGAAGGATAAGTGCGGTAACCCCGCCAATCAAATAAAGTTCCCAAGCCTTCAAGCCAACCCCGTCCGATAAGGTAAGGTGTCCTGCGCAGTTAAGCCCGCCTTTTATTTTAGAGACCCAACACCCGACTTTTAGCTTAGCTCCACGAGAACCAAGCCACTGAGAGATCTCTACATATAGTAGGAAAGCCAGCACGCTCGGGGACAGATTCCCAGGGGATTTTGTTGGAAAGCACGGCCACCATTGGTCAAGACCAGAAACTCGTAGACTACCCTTTTAGGAATAGATCTTATCTTAGAACCTGGGGTTCTTTGTCAGCACCTTCTCGCACCTCTAAGTACAAAGAAGGCAGATCTATTTATATACGAAAAACGAAACCACGACTTTCTACACCTGCTCGGTCGGAGATAGCTGCTACTTACCTACGACTACTCGGCGGTCTCAGAGACCGAACTGATCTATTAACACCTACCTTATCTATTTTTTGAAACCTAGCTCACGAGAACAGAGGCCGAGTCTCTAGAAGCTAATCCGGAGATAGCCCTTTGGCTTTGGGCACCTTTTCCCAACTTACAACAGTACAAGGAAGACGGACCCAGGAAGAGAATGACAGCAGAGGGAGGACGGGGGAGGATCGGAGGACAGAGAAGAGGGACCGAGGCTCAGACCAGACCTGGAGGCAGAAGAGACTGGCGGGAGTAGAGGAAGAGCCAGACTTAGAGCTAGGATCCGATAGAGAGGGACGGAGAGGCTGGAAAACTCCAGGGCGCGCTTACTGTAGGCGATAGGGCGATACGGCTTTTCAGCGGAGCTGAGCCGTATTTTTCACGTTCGACTCGCCAACAAAGATGCACTTTTCAGAGTAGCCCTTGCCCAGGTGGCGTTGGTGGTATCGTATATAAGATCACGCCTGGTTTTAGGAAGGGCTTTCCCTCATCTAAGTGGTGTGTTCTCATCTTTTTTGAAAAAAGAAAAAAGGATGCATAAGTGGCGGTCTTCTCGTCACTCTTCGGAGCTAGGCACGTCGCTACAGGGCGCAACTAAGATAGGCCGCCTCCAGTCCGCCCGGATGACAGCATTTCAATTCATGTGATGTAAAAGAGGGCTTTCTCGTCTCGCTGGCAGGGGTGAGCTTTCTCACTATACAATGAACGAAGGACCAACGACGATGAAAAAGGAGAAGGAGAAGCAGTAGGAGCTTTCAATTGTAGTTCTATTCCTTGCTTGAGGTGATGATATATTTGACCCGGGCAGCAAACATAACTCTTTATCCGAAAAAGGGGCTTCAAGGGGAAGCCTTCCCAGGTTTCGAAAACGACTCCTAGCTGCTAAAGCTAAATAATTAATCGAAGCTTCCTTCTACCAAATAAATGCTTCGGTCCCTTATTCAATAACTTAAAGTGTTATGATGAGGATGTTTTGAAGGCCTTTCAATAGTCGCTAGGGAGATGGCCCTTCCGGTGCTGTTCAGGTTGGTTGTTAATACGTGTATAAGATACAGCTCTCTCTTTCCCTCTCCTTTTAGTTGAGTGTTCATTCTTCACCCTTCCATGCACTTCTTCTCTTCCTCCCCGGATAGATAGGTTTGGAACCCTGCATGCGACCCTGTCATCAACTTCAGAATCATCATTAACTTCAACCCCAGAAGCAGCCACATTCCATCCCCCGTTCTAGGATCAAGAATCTCCATGGCGAACATCCTTTGTTGGAAGGCTTGCTGACTCATGATTTACACCTCTCTCCGCCGCTTCTTAGCAGTTGACTGCGAGATTAGCACTTTCATCGTTACTAAAGATATATCTTTTCCGCGCGAGCTAGTTCAACAGTTCATTCTTGTAAGCCCCTTTGTCAGCTACACTAAGACTTCGGGTCATCATGCACTGACACAATCATTATCTGAGGGCCTATGATCATCCAAAAGCAGTACCTGGCATACTCCTAATAATAAAAAGCCACACTTGCTGGATTCGACTGATTGTGTACAAGCCGAGCATCAACCAATCCTTTTCGTTTACAATTACAAATGGTATAAACTAATCGAGATGCTTCTACACGTCCATTCTTCTAGGAGAGTAATACCAGTCTTTTTGCCTTACCCGGCCTTCCAATCTTTTCAATCGGTCTAGTCCACGCGTGGACAGAGGAATTTGCTTCCTCTAGCCCATTACCTGAAAAGGCGACTACCTATCAATCGTATTGGCCCAATTCCAGATCAATAGAATAGAAGGTATCATATTCACTAAATTCCTAAGGGAATCGCCCGCTTGACTAATAGCCTCTGCCCATTGTGTTATTTTCTACTGATTGCTTGTATCAAGCAGGACGTCCACATGATAGTTGTACCAAGCAAGTGTTATCCCTTCACTATCGGACCTGCTTCTTACTTATTTGTTAGCGCCTACGGGCGGAATCAAAGAAAAAATGAATACATTGGGCTTTCGCCACCTGAAAATGCCCGACGGTCATTCAAGATTATCTGCATTTAAGTAAGTGTATGCAAGAGACGCTGTCTTAGTATTAGGAATAGCGAGTTCTCCCTCCTATCCGCAGAAGTTAATGCAACTGAACCCTTCGCTACTCCTTTTTGTGTGACTGACCAACCTACTTAATCTCGAATTTCATATTTAAAAAGGAGGAGGCACATCAAGGCAGAAGTCGAATCAAGCAAAGGTCCTCTGACATTAGCTAGTAGCTGCTTTCCTGGGACTTGCACTTGCTTCTTTTAGAGAAGGCTTGGCTCTATTTATGCTATTTCCATCCACTTGGCCATGACTGTTCTTCGCGAGTATCTTTCGTCTCTTCCTGGGAATCCAATGCATATGATTCAAGAAAGAAGAGTTCCACCATTAGATTCTGAGAAGAGTGGCAAGAAGTGGATCCATATGAAAGAAACCTTTCCTCGCCTGGTGGCTTGGGCTACGGTCCTCCCAAGTACATCATCCGAACGAACTAGATTCTATTGATTTGTAGGACACTCGATCCGTTTCAGCTAAGCTAATATAATATATTAAAATGAAATAAACGCTGTCACTTTCAGCGAGTTAGGAGATTCACGTGCTGCTGAAAACCATTCCATAATGGAGGACTTTATAACATCAACCGACTGTAGCCAGGTAGCACTTCTAAAATCTTTCTTGGCGAGTCACCACTGTCTCTCTTCGATCGAGCCCCTTGTATGCCCTATTCATACCCCTCCGCAGAGGGAAGAGGAAGAAAAGACCCGTCCCTAATGAAAAAGAAGAAGTTAGCAATCCAACCATGTTACCAGAGGTGGAACTATACGTTTAACTGGGTGATCGCTATTATCTATTCGGGTCGCTAAGGCTTTCCCACGGCAGACTCTACCAAATAGATTCCAATTCCATCTTTCCGAGAAAGAAGAGATGAACGGGCTTTTTCGGTGTGGAAGATTTTGAAAGTCAAGGTTCGAGCATATTGTAGACGGAGAAACTACTCTTTTTCGGAATTTACCTTTCACCCAGGACTTCTACTGTCGGAGGCGGAATTTCAGGAGTTATCCGCGTCGTGATAGCACTGGTGTAACCGGGAAAGTGGAATCCCATGATTCTCGTACCATCGAGAAAATTTGATGTTTTGGTTAATGATTATTCTGGAAATCGAAAGAATATGGAAGGTTTGACGGGGGGCGGGCCAATCTCAGGATTGGAGGAACATTCCTACAGGGACTCAATCTTTGCCCTCGAGATCAGCTCCCTCAACAAATCCGCAAAGTCAAAGTCAGGGGAAGACTCATGCACGTAAAAGCAAGGAGATTTTAGTCGGAAATGCCTTTGAAGGCGGGGTCGCCTACTCCATAAAAACTTCTCTGGGCCCTCTAGCGACCATAAAAAAGAAAGTTTTGAAGAACTAGTGAGACGGCATCCAAAGCCTTTCTCTGCCACTTCTTCCCTTCCTTTGAGGATCGACATGCCAAGATACCATTTCTTATTTAAAAAATTAATAACAGATATTGACTTTGAAGCAAAAAGGGTGGCCAGGTGGGAGAAAGAAAAGTAGGATTTACATATGATTATTCGTCTTCGTCTTTGAAGCTGCCTGCCTAACTCATTACGCATATCTCCGTGTCACGTACGAATGCATGGTGTCATACGTGCTCTTTCTCTATTTGATAGTGAACCTTTGAAAGTAGCTGAATTAGGCTCATCCGACGAAAGATTCGGAAAAACTACGCTTAAAGAACACAGGTCGATTCTTCTTTATTTATGGTACAACCGAGCGGTCTTCCAACTCGAGCAATCAGAAGCAAACGCATCGCCGCTACGGTCATTCTTTTGATTTGAAGCTTAAAAACGAGAACTTATTCCCGGCTCAAAAGCAGTTGGTGACTGGTCCGCCCGGAATTGCCCTTCTTGGCGGAGCTGGGATGGGCCAGAACCCTTGGATAAGTCGTTCTTGTAGAGTCAATTGTTGAGTATTCTTTCCCGCAGCAAGATCAATCCTTTTTCTTTCCCAGATGTCCAGTAGGAGTGATCCAACCGGTTATTCATACTAGTAATGGAACTCCTGTGCCCGACCCTTGCAGGTATACTTTGACACATACATCTCTGTCTGAACGAGCAATTTCGATTGCTTCTTCTTTGAAGCCCTAGCTTCTTTGGTAAGGCCCGGGTGCCTAAGCTGCTTAAACAGGGAAGGGCTAGACATGAAGGGAAGCGCTATTACAGAGGGGGTAGTGTCAATGAATAAGGAAGGCTGTGCCCACTCCCCGCTGGAACTGGCCTGCAAGTCGTAGTTAGATAGCTAGCCCTAGCCCTCCCTGGTTCCGTACTCCCCCGTTCAGCTCAAATGTAGTACCGCCACTGGCTTTCTTCCCTCCCTGGGCTTTCAGCTGCCATACCTGCAAACCGAGGGGCAGAACAAGCTACTATGCACACTACGGATGAGAGAGCCTTTAGACAGAGACGGGGCCTAAGCGCAAAAGGTTTCGATCTTTTTTTTCGCTGTTATAAGCATAAGCTCTTGTTCCGAGTAGCAGCGCAGAACCGCAAACTAACAACTACTTATTTATTTATGTGTTGAAAAGCACAATCTTCATTTTCTTTTGGTTATACCACTAAAGTAGGACAACCTATAGGGTATAACTCCTCGTGGCCCATCTTCACATTAACACATCATATGTTAGTGTGGAAGGCCGCGGAGCCCATATATATATAAGGTGATAAGTCATTGTTTGGCATTATGCTATCCTCGGTGAAGATATCTTCATCGAGGCCAAGCGGGTGGCCATCCAGTACCAGAATCTTAGCCGTCAATGTCAACTCACTATCTCTCTTGATAAGTAAGAGATTTCTAAGACCGATTGGAGTTCACTAAGAGATTTCGACTGCGAAAAGGATCGTTTTTTTTACCTCCAGTATCAGTTCGTATGCTACGAGCTCTTTGGTATTCTGTGGCGGCTTGCCCCGTGCTAAGTAAGTGAAAGCAAGTGATAGGTCTACTTTTTGTTTGTTGATTTTTCCCTGGCTCAGAAGCGCGTCTTTAAGGATATGTGTTGCTCCTCACCGCCCAAAATCGCTGCGGTGGAAGCGCCATCGAATTGGAATGTCCTCTCAACTTGGTGTATTTCCCCTACCTTTCCGTGTGTGGTTCAAATCCCTGAAGGGGGGGTGTTATCTCCATACGTAGAGGGTAAGAGAGTATATAATTAATAGAATGAAGCCAAAAGACCTTTTTGAAAAAGAAAAAGATGGTCTTCGGACGTTATACCCTGAGGATGATGCGGAGGATATTCTGGATGTGATGATACGGGTGTCAAAGCATATAGAGTACCTTAAGTGGTACGCTAGTGCGTGGTCTAGTTACGACATGTCCTTCGAGGACCTCTTGTCTCCCCCTTCCGGTACGGAATGAAACTTAGAAGGAGCAAACCAAACTACGGATGCTGACTACACACATGAACATTGCAGGTGATACAATTCCGTGAGCGATTCCTAATAGGATTGCACCCTCGATACCTTGAACAGTGTTAGAGAATAGACCAATAACCACTACTGACATGTGAGCAATAGATGAGTAAGCAACTAGTACTTTGAAATCAGTTTGTCGTAGTGTTGTTAGTGAACTGTATACAAGTGTAACAACAGCAATAGTTTGTACTAATGGTGAGAAGTAAGATCTTGCTTCTGGTAAGAATGGAATTAGTACACGTAAGAATCCGTAAGTAACTAATTTCAGAATGAAACCAGCTAGGCGCTTCTTGCCCAACTGGGGCCTCAACGTGTGCTCGACTCAGCCAAATTGGAACTGGTAGTAATGGTTTTTTAATAGCAATCCTCATAAAGATTGCAAGCCATAACCATCGCTGGCTTTCGAAGCTAATATCAGCTAGTGACTCAAAGTCAGTACTTCCAACGTGGTAGAAGATTACCTATAAGGCTAATAGCATGAATAAAGAACCAAGTGTATAGGAACAGTAGGAATGAAGCACGTACACGATCTGCACTAGCTCCCCATACTCCAACAATTCAGAATAATTGAATTAAGACAGACTCGAAGAATACGTAGAATAGAAGTAGATCTAGAACTACGAATACTGCAACTAGTAGACTTTCCAGTACTAGGAAAGCAATCATTCATTATTTTTTATTGTATTTAACATTATCCCAACTAGCTAATACACAGATTGGTAATGTGAATGTTGTAAGTAATACAAAGTAAAGTGACGTCAACTCCTATGTGCATGTGCAGATAGCTAAGTAGGTTGTATTAAGCAGTAAGTCTTGTGATGAGCTACTGTCAAACTCACCCCACATGATCATTGATACAATGAAAGTAACCACAGTAGTTAGAAGCGCAACTCGCTTAACACGTGAGATTTGTGCAGGTGTATACTCACTCATAGGAGCTAGGATTAAAGCTCCGAATAAGAATAAGTGCTGTAAGCATGATATAATGAATGAAATTGACCTCCCCCTATAATATTAATATATATAGTTTGATCTTTCTATTTCAAAAAATCAAAAACTATATGTCTTTCTCATTTGCTGCCACTCAACAACAGCTGGTCTCAGCTCTGCACATTTCTAACCATTTTTTCTTTCTTTCAGCTAAAGATTGTTATCATCTGGTATGAGAGCCCAGGTTGTACAGATATAGTAGTGATACAATCTTCTGGATCTATGGTTGCTGATATGATTACTGCATTAACGCATACGATTGTCAAGCATCGCAAAATTGAACCTCTAAATGTAGATGTTTGGAAGATGAGAATGCAGTTGCTTCTCAAAGAACGGGATCTTTTTTTTTTTTTCATTCTTGATAAAATAAAAGAGAAGCCCGCAGATCTGGCGCTAATGGTTTCTTCAATCAAGTGATCTTGTTTTGTTTTGTTGTAGCCAAACAACAAAAGAAAGCATATGAAGAGCATCTATAGTTGTAGACAGTAAAAAAAAAGTTCTTCGAAGCTGTGCTAATGGTGGTCAAGGATAAGGTACTAGTTTCAGTGGGAGACATTGAGTCTGCATGAGAAATCTGGGAGACTCCACAGAGAATGTATGAGTCAGTGACAATGGTAAACATGAAGTTTCTTCGGCAACGGTTTTTTCCAAGCAAGATGCAAGAGGGGACGAGCATGTCTCAGCACTTAGACAAGATGGAGAAGATTTTCAAAGAATTTGTAGCAGTGAGAGTCAAAATGACTGATCGTGATCAGTGACCGGGAAGTCTGCTGAAGTCGTTTGAGTCTTTGACAACCACCCTCTCCCGTGAAACTTCTCCTTTAACTATGATTGATCTGACGATTTTCTTTAGGCAGAAGCTGAAAAGAGATTTGAACAGCAATCTGAAAAGACTAATGCTGCGCAAAAGAATATCTTTCAAAAGAAGAATAAGCACAAATGCAGAAGGACCTGAAAAACATAGAGTGTTGGTCCTGCAAGAAGAAAGGTCACTTGACTTTTGTTTTGAGTGCCCATAAAAGAAGGAAGGGAAAAAGCTATGATGATCAGGAAAAGGTGGTGTTGGTCACTACTATGGCCCTCTTTGCCAACATTTCAGATAGTTGGTGGATCGGGTCCTCGCATCATATTTTCTTCCTTTCGGAAGAATTTGGTGCAAATATGATTGAAGAACTAGGTTCTTCATATATGGGCAATGGCACTTCGACTGTAATCAGAGGCCGAGGGAATGTGTAATTGCTGTTGGAAAACGGAAAGTCAGAAGCAAATGTTGATTTTCTTTTTTTTTTTTTACCTGAAAAGAACCTACTCTCGATGAGAAGAAGAAGAGCCTTGACTTTTTATTATATTAATAAAGCGCTAGCGCGCTACTTCTAGCAGCTTGCTTCAAAGCTTTACTAATAAATAGGGCTTTTTTTATAGATTAAGAGGTGAGTAAGGGGCTGCTTCTTAGCCCTCCAGGAAATGAGATTCCGACCAAGAACAAAAGCCCGAGGTAGAGCGTCGGTCGTCAGGGCAGCCTGCCTTTTTTTTATAGGAGTAGGGGCGGATAGCTTGGCACCTGGAGATATAGGCGTAGCGCAAGGCAGAATAGACGAGATCCAAATTCAAGAGTATACTTTGTTTGGGTTAGGCGAAGTCCAGAGGTGGAGCGAGATACCTCCATGCCGAGAAAGTAATGCAGCGGATGAAAGAGACAAATTGGTTTCCAAGCTCCTTGATGAAATCGACTAAAAGAGAAGAATCATTCCCGGTGAGAATGTTGTCGTCAACGTATAAAAGAAGGATGAGGCAACGACCATGACGTCGACGAACAAAGATGGAAGAATCCGCACGGCTACTGTGGAACCTTTTTTCCAAAATTAAGCAGTGAGAAAGGAGCTAAATTTCTTAAAGCAGGCTCCCTTCTTAGCTCTTGGTGCCTGCTTTAGCTTGTCGGAGACCGTAACGTAAATCGCTTTCTTGAGCTTGCATACCAAGTTAGGATTCCTAGGAGAAGAGAAGCCTGGGGTTGGAGGAGGCTGAATAGAAACTTATTCTTGCGAATCCCCCTTCCCTTATGTTGTTGAAAGGCATTCTTCACGTCAAGTTGAAATAAGGGCCACTTTTTGATTGCAGCCAATGGCTTGTTTCCCCGCGGGCAATGAGACTAAGTCTTATTCTTTTTTTCCTGGGCATTTCTTTCTTCCTGCATAGCATCTCTCCAGCAAGAATGATTAAAGGCTGAAGCAAATGATTCAGGTTCATGAGAAGATTGAACTGACATGAGGTAAGCTCGATGTTTTGGGGAAAACAATTCATAAGATAAGACAAGAATCCTTTAACGGGATAAGAAAAAAGAGAGGATCGACGAACCTGAGAGAGGGATCCAGAATCTGAGGAAGCTACTGGGCTAGACTGCTGATCTTCTGGAGTAGTCTTCCCCTGGGAAACGTCGTGTAATCGACGCCGAGAATAAACATGCTGTGCCGGGTGACTGGAATCCTCTGAGGTCAGCTGAACAGGCTGACAATCGGCAGAAGATGTTGGGCAAGGCTGCTGGCCTGAAGAGTGAGGCTGATCCGTAACATCAACTGCAGAAGAATGAGGTTCGAGTTGATGAACAGGAGAAGGCCGCAATACATCTCCATCACCATTCTCCCCCGGGGCTGATTAATTAGGTTAAGGAAAATATGAGGCGACCTCATTAAAGAGAACATTCAAGGATACATCGAGTCTCTTGGATTTCACGTCATAGCATCTATACCCGGACTAAGCATATCCAAGAAAGACAGAAGTGGTTTCCTTGGGGACAATTTTTCTCTTAATTGCGCAGGAATATGAACAAAACACGTGCATCCAAACACTCGAAAATGCCTATAGGATGGACCCAGTAAGAAGTTCGTGAGGTGTCGCTGCAGCTTATTTCCTCTCTCTTTCCCCCCCAAAAAAAAAGGAGAGAGATGTCCCGTCCCTTCTTTATGCACATCCATATACATAGCCAGACACAAAGGTGTACAATCCGGTCAAAATCTGCGGTTCTTTAAGTTCATTCACTGTAGGTTCTCTTACTTGCTCTAGTGGCTGGCAAACGCCAACCGAGAGGGGAGAACGAATGGCTCAGGAAGAGACTGGTTCCGAGCGGACTCGTGGAGCTGCTGCTTGGATTATCGTAGAATAAGAGGAGCCGTCTTAGGAAATGACTTAACTTAAAAGACAGATGCCGCCGCTGCGAGGCGAGGGAGTAACTTGTCTGGTCTTGCGGTACACTCACTCCCGTTACGAGAATGAAATGACGCCCCAGCTCGACTCGAGACCTTCACTCCTTACAACTCGCACCAATAGCGGCGGCCGGAGATTGATTGAAAAGGCAGCCCAGCCAGCCCGCCCCTTTACCTTTAGTGATTGTGATCAAGAGCACACACTGGACCTGACCCACTAATCATCATCTCATCTGGCGCGAAGCAAAAAGAAGGGGGGACCCTTCCTTCCCAGCCCAGCCGCCCCCCCGCCTACCTACTCGTGCTCGTAGCTCGATCGGAGGTCAAGAGTGTGGTCCGGCGGAAAAACAGAAGTCGTCCGTATCAAGTGATACGTGAATTGCTCAGTAGTGCTTCGCCACTACTGTAGCTGGCGGAAATAGCTTAATGGTAGAGCATAGCCTTGCCAAGGCTGAGGTTGAGGGTTCAAGTCCCTCCTTCCGCTCCTGGCTTCGTCGTTTAGTGGTAACGAGTGGAGTGCATAAGCCCCTTTAGAGATAGGAAAAACCTTGTATAGGGTTCCAAACCTATCTTACTAATAATAAGTAATAAGAAAGGGGCAAGCCAAAACCTACTCCTAACAAGTTGCGGAGTTCGGCTTTTCAGCCGTTGCGCGCTAGCGCGCTTCTCTTTTTCAGCAGGCTTCTGAAAATATCCCATAAAAAAAGTAGGGGTTCTAACTAGAAGTAGCTAGCTAGCGCGCTAGCGTTTTCCCTTACTAGTAAAGGGGCTGCTAGTTGTAGCGCGCAGTGTACTAGTGAATAGGAAAAGCGGATTGAGATTACTAATGACGGATGGAGGTTGAGGATAGAACAGAACATGTTCGGTGCCTCGCCCTTGTCTCCTTCGCCGGAGACTGCAAATGATGGGAATCCTATCGATAAAGAAGAGGCATCGCCTCTCGATCCAATCCGTCTTCCCTGGCCTACCCAACACACTCTTGATACGAAAGAAACCTCCCGCCATAGAGAAGAGATCTAAAGTCTGGGTCCCCTCGATCACCCTTCCCTTTCACCTGAACTGGTCGAGAGAGATGAACCCGCACCACATTTTATAACCTTCGAACTGAAACCCCCAACTAGAGATGGAATTCCAGAACCTAAACAACTCAGTTGAGAGCTTCGTGACCGGTGAAAGGGAAGGTCCACCAATGATTGATAGGCCATTCCCCCCCTGTCTCTTGATCCCTCATTCCACTAATCCGTTGTTACTGATTCATTCAAGGCATAGACTCCCCACTTCTTTGTCTTATTAGCGCAGGTGTTCGAACCGCTGAACTTCAGACTCGAGTTGAGAAAGAAAAGAGGGCTAGGCCCAGGAGAGGAGGGCTCTCAGGGACTGGGGAAGACGGGTGGATTATAGAGCTAGGGGCGGATCGAAGGTTTGTCCATTGGGATTGGGCATGGACGAGCCTCGACTGGGCTTTTCAAAAATGACAAAATCAAAACGTCTCCCATCGCTTCATTAACCGGTGTAGGATGAAAGATCAGGTCCAGGATTCGAGTCAAATCGACCTTCCCTCTCATCTCAGGGTCAGGCAAGGAATGAAATCAAATGTTCGTTGTTCAATATCTCGGCTGCTCAAGAAGTTGGATTAGCTGCTCCTCCGACCGGGAGTCGATTCTAGGGGAAGGGCAGAGCCTCACCTTGCAGTAGGAAGGTGTTCGTTGCTGGGACGGGTTCAAACTGGACTGAAGGGAGGAGGAATTCAATACTCCGATCTTACTGGGGATTCATCACAGGCTAGGGCTTTCGAATCAAAGCATGGGCATCTGCAACTAAGAGGGAGCAGTAGATCGTCGATTGAAGAGCCAGGTCAGTCAACTTCTATTGGGACTTCTATTGATTCGACTAGAGGGACTCCTAGCAGCAAACTTGTATGAAGGGGCCCCGCTGGAAATGCAGGAGCCGCCAGCCGGATCGACCAATAAATGATAGGCCAAAGGGATGGGCTCATTCTACTAAGAAGAGATCCCTGGCCCTACCTAAGACAGATCGGCCGGGAAGGGATTTTTTCTATTGATTTTGGACTTCCTTCTGGCCTTACCTTTAAATAAGGGGTTCTTCTCTTTCCCCACGAGGGAAAGCCCTTTCCAGATGGAGTAGTGCATCTCTGTCTTGAAAGCCTGCCCTACAGATAGGAACTCCTATCTCTACTGCCTATCCAACCCGAAGACTCTTATTCGTGGTGGAGTGCTTCGAATAGGATCCGATCCCATCCCAGCAGTCAAACTTCTTCCTGACCCGGCTTACCTGCTTCTGAAGCTGGAATGCCTTTCTATTTATGGAGGAGGCTACCCGAGGAATCGAAAAGTTTGAAGTGGGATGTGGAATGTGATTGGTGATGGATGGTGGTTATGGTTATGAAATCTGTTCTGCATCAGATGATGAGCCCATGCTCAAACTTTCTCTTTTATTGGCGCTCGATAGGTAGGCTATTAGATTGAGTCGAAAGCCTACCAACGCATAAAGGTTCCGATTCGAGCGAAAGCCCGAACGGGGGAGGCGAGAACATCTTGATCGAAAGCTCCACTGTTCTGAATAGTGAGAAAGAGTTTTCAAAATTCGATCAAATCGATCGAGAATCTCATCATCTGTTAGGTGGGCCAACCGACCGACCGAGTTGGGCTGGGCGTCCATGTCACAGAACCTTTCTTTTAGCCAAGAATCCCATTATTGATCGAATCGGGGCAATTCATTGGCAAATGCAAAATCTACCGTTTTAACACTCAGAAAAAAAACCTAAAAAAGAAGAAGAGTCATTAAGACAAGAGCTAGGTAAGCAAGCAAGAAGGAGAGGCTAGAAAAGGCGAGGCAAGGGGCTCTCCATCTCTAGGAAGATTGTGTCCAGGATCTGATAATCTAAGCCTTGCTTCTTCTGGTCGGCTCGTATTAGCCTGTGCTTTATTACAGGTAGTCATTCCATTCCCCCCGTTCCTTTAGTCTTTTTAACGGTACTTGAATCTTAAGTCGCGGTCATGTCTCGCCTCCCCCCAGTATAGTAACCGGTTCCATCTTTCCTCCTCATTTCATCAGTTCCAGGCTCTCATTCCTCTCCCTATGGTCGAGCGTCTTCAAACCTGCTCATCCATCTTCATTCCAAAGGCGAACATCTCCATTGAGTGACTTTTGCTATGGTTTACAGTCAAGAGTTCTTAACCAACCCTTTCTCTTAGAGCTTTATAAAGCTTTAAGAGAGAATAGGGAGTAAGGGGGGACCTTCGCTTCATTAGAAATTGGACCCGGACCTTCTTTCTTCTTTTGCGGAGCCCTGAGAAAGTCACCGGCGGCGGGTTAGTACAGTTTTCCTGCTGCTGATTTGGCCCTGCGCTGATTCAGGAGCTTCTTCTTTGGTCTAGGATTCTAAATAATAAGAAAATCAAAAGAAGCGGCTGGGCGAGAACAAGAAGCGGTCGTCGTCCGGCGGCCGGTAGCTCTACTAAGCGAAGAACCGCTCGCTGCCTTTTCTTCGCGAATAACATGTGCGGGTAGCCTAGGAGAAGAGAAGCAAGCTACCTTCGCCTACCTCCCCGTTCTTACCGTCCAAAACGGACCGTATGGAGTATAGCCAAGTGGTAAGGCATCGGTTTTTGGTACCGGCATGCAAAGGTTCGAATCCTTTTACTCCAGATTATGAACACCCGATCGGATCTGTCAAGAACGAGCTGACGACTACAGGGGAAGCGGCTGACTGCAGTCCCTGAGCCCAGCTTGTAGCAAGTTTGACTTTGCTAAGAGAAGAGAGAGAAGGGAAAGACAGACGGCAGAAAGCAATCCCTTCCAACCAGCCAACCCGCGGAGTTGAACACAAGACTGACTTCGGCCAGGTTCTTCTATCAGCCCTTGCTTAACTTCTTGTTCCGTAAACCGGTCGATGGTTGATCTGATCGGACCCCGGACACGCGAGAGCCCAGCCCGGGAGGAATGCATGGTTCCCTGGCGCTTCATGGGACGGGCGTTCGCAGTCCCCCTCCCTCTAATCTAACCTTACCTCGCTCGCCCAGGCCTGCCGGCACAATAAGAGAATGAGGGAGCTAATCTGCTTGCTTGTGCAGGCGAGGACCGCTCGGCTAGGGCGCGCCAGAGGAGCTTCGAGTGACTTGATTCTTTGCTCTTCGACAGCCCTAATAAGTCACTCGAAGCTCTGCCCTTTGCTTTGCCCCGTGCTGTCTTCCTCCAGTTGCCCCCACCCAATAGGCCGAAAAAGGTTGCAATCAATTGCCCTTCCCGTTCTCATCAAACAAAAGACTACCATACACGCCTTTTGCCGGCAAACTACCCTCGCCTACCTCATCTATAGGCATTTCTATCCGCCCGCGTGCGAGATCAGATCGACTACTCTACTACCATCATGCCGAAGGTCTTTTCTTCAATAGGGACGGATAATGAATAGCTTCTTCATAATCTTAGAGGCCCTGCAGCCGCACCGCATCATTCAATTGCTCTGTCATAAAGAAGGGGAAGGAAAGCATTTTTTTATTAATCGCCTGAACCTGCCTTTCTTTCTTTGCCAGGAGAGGTGGCCCAATCACTAATAGATCTCTCAACGAGAGCCTCATTCTGTCTAGAGGAAATTGCTTCGGTGGATCCAGTTGATTAAGTCGTTGTGTCCGTCGATACCCACCTGCTTGGAGTGCGGGTAAGGGCTCACCTGTTGATTGTGTCGTTGCATGCTTTTTCTATTCTTTATGTCGATTTTTTTGATTTTCTTCCCTCAAAGATGGGGCTTAGAGCACCAACCGAGGCCAATACAAGGAACTCTAATTTAGGTTTGTTAGTAATAGGCGTAAAGAGGCGGGCACCTCAAATAGATTTTGCGGTTTTGGAACCCGCCTGCGACTCTCTTTGCACTCTTCATTCGGGTAAGCCATACCAACTCTTTTTCAAAAGGGGAGGGCCGCTCGCATTTTTGTTGGGCGATGTGGCTTTCTCCCCGCATTTTGGACTATGATCCATTGACAAAATAGTACTGACCCAAGGGCCAGTAATTCGCTTCAAAGCTCTAGGACCGGAGTCGGAGATCGCTCCCCGGTACCACCTCCAAATTATCCGCCGAGTTCAAGCATAGCAGATTGGGGGAAGAGGAGAGGTATTAATTACTCATCTTGCTTCAAGATGCACCTATAAAGACGGATAAGTAGCTCGACCAGTGAAGATCTCCCAGCCTTTAAGAGATAGGGGGTGGATGGCATCAGGAGGAAAGGCGGAGAGGGTTAACTAGAAGGAATGGCTGGTCAAAAAAAGGTATAATCAAGCTATCTGGCATTGGGTCTCTCGTATCCCCAATAAGCCGATCATGAGCCCGGGTGATGAAACAGCAGGAAAGAATAGGCCAACTCGTTCGTACTTTTTTTTTATAAAGGTGATTAAAGGGCTTCTCCTAACTCATCTCTTCCAACCACGGCGAGGGAGCTATCACAGAAGGAAAGCCTCTCAATAGGAGATCCGTCTCTTATCCATTGGAGGAAATCAATGCCAGGGGAAACGATAGGGGGTCGGCCAATAATGATATTAAACATACGGGCTTTGCTAATCTTTAGATGCTCATTTCGACCGAAGCAGGATCAGTCGATTACCACTTCGAACTGCTACCGGAACCCCCCTTCCTGGGCTTTCGTTCCTTCTGATCTATCTACTGTAGGTTCAATCCCCGGTCATTCTATCTTTAGTGAGGGGACGAGTCATCTTGCTCGACATCATGGGATCGCACTTTCATTAACGGGCTGCTTACTCCGAATTGGGATATATAATTAGCCCAAGCAAGACAAGGCAAATTGAGGTGCGGTGACGCGAAGATCGGTACTGATTTTCTTCCTTTCCTGGAAGTTGATCGATTGGGTCCTTCGTTCCGTCTTCTTTCTTTCATGCGGAAATTGGTCTTTGAATAACCTTCCGAATTAGGGATGGGCTTCGGGTCAGCTCTACTGTAGTCCTATTCCGAATCATCTTCTTC